TAATTTAAATTAATAAAATTGTATTTATATTAAGTTCCGAATATGTTTTTTTTTATTAAAGTAAATAAAATAAATAATTTTAATTTTAAAATTATCAAAATTAATTTTAATAATATTAATAAATTTTATAATTTTATAAATTATTTAAAGTTAGTAATAAATTCTTATGTAATTATAAGTAATTTCATATAATTGTAGGAGAGGAGTGAGCCTCCTATAAGCTGTAATAAATATTTATATGATGATAAAGATACCTTCCCCGACCAACCTGGCAATACTACATGGCATACAAGATAAAGCATAGAGAAAGAGAAAAAGAAAAGAAATAGAAACGATAGGGGGAATAAAATTAATAAGTATTTGGAGAGAACGGAGTTCGAATAATAGGGTTACGTGAGTGGATAATTGAATAATATGTAGGAGTTAAATAAGAGGGCATAAACATGGATAATAAGAAATAAACAAGGATAATAAAAGGTAATGGATATATAAATACTTATATATATATAAGGGGATAACGTGTAATGTAAAGATATGGAATCAATAGAGAGGATGTCAAATAAGAGTTTAAAGGAGAGCTAAGGGATATGGGGGGGAGTATATAGCCCCGATAAAGATTGTAAAACTTAAAGTTTGATTCTTTCTTTATTTTTTATTTTTTTATAGTTTTACATGTAAATTTTTGTGAATTTTAAGTTAGGTCTTAAAGATTTAATTTGATTATTGGTTCAGTATGTAATTTTAATTTAACTGATTATTCAGTTTTTAGTTAATAATTTATAAGTGGCTAATTTTGTGCCAGCAGTCGCGGTTATACATTAACTTATAGTAAAAATTTTCGGCTTTTATTAAATATTTTAGTTTTTGATTTTTTTTTATTTATTTTTGGGTGAAATTTAAAATAATTATTTTAAGATTAGGTTTATTATTTATATTAAAATTATTATAAAAACTAGGATTAGATACCCTATTATTTTAATTGTGAAAAGTTGGCCTTAATATTAATAGCTATGTTCTTTAAACTAAAAGAATTTGGCGGTAATTTAATCTATTCAGAGGAACCTGTTCTGTAAATGATAATCCACGTTTAGAATTTCTTTATTTATACTTGTATACCTCTGTCATTGAATGTTTTATAAGAATATTTTCGTAATTTTTTATTATAAAAATGTTAGGTCAAGGTGCAGTTATAATAAAGTAGAAATGGGTTACATTAAAATTATTTATGGTTAATATATTTAAACTTATATTTAAAACTGGATTTGATAGTAATTTTATTTAAATTTTTATTATGATATTGGCTCTAAATTATGCACATATCGCCCGTCACTCTCATTAATTAAAATGAGATAAGTCGTAACAAAGTAGGCCTATCGGAAGATGGGCCTAGAATTAATACAACTTTTACCTTTGAGGTTTTATTATTTACATTAATAAATATATTTGTTAAATTCAAATGAAGTTGATAGTTATTAATTATATTATTTTTTTTTATTGTTTATAGAAATAACTTTATTTTTAGTAATTTTTAATGAAATAATTATTTTTTGATAGTGAATTTTACTGTAAAGGATATTATAATTTAATTTATAAGTAGATTTTATTTATTGTACCTTTTGTATCAGGGTAAATCAATTAAAATTTAATTATTTATTTTTCCCGAATTAAAAAGATCTATTTTTTTATGTTTAATATTGTTTCATAAATATTAATAATAAATTAATAGTATTGATATAATATTCAATTTTTAATATCTGGTTATTTAATAAATGAATTTAATTCAGGATTATAAAAATTAATTTATTATTTTATTTAAATTAAATTTTTAATTTAATATTTCTAGGGATAAGCTTGGATTTATTTATATAAGTTTATTATTATTTTAATTTTTGTAGGATTAATAATTTTCATCATTTATTTTGTTATAATATAAATTAATTTAGTTGTATTTTTTATTCTTTATATTTTTATTAAATTTTTTTAATTAATTATTTTTTATTTTAATAATGATTTAATAAGTATTAATTTTATTTAAAATATAGGAACTCGGCAAATATAATTTTCGCCTGTTTATCAAAAACATGTCCTTTTGTTATTTGTTTAAGGTCTAACCTGCCCTATGAAATTTTAAATGGCCGCAGTATTTTAACTGTGCGAAGGTAGCATAATCAATTGTCTTTTAATTAAAGGCTAGAATGAATGGTTGGACGTAAAATTAGCTTTCTTTGTTTTAAATTTAAAAATTTAATTTTTTAGTCAAAAAGCTAAAATATTTTTATGGGACGATAAGACCCTATAGAATTTTATAATCAATAAATTAAATTTAATTTTGTTTATTAATTATATTTATTTCACTGATTATTTTGTTGGGGTGACATAAAGATTAAATTGACTCTTTATATAAATTTATCATAAATTAGTGTTTTTTTGATCCACTTTAGTGAATATAAGATTAAATTACCTTAGGGATAACAGCGTAATCTTTTTTTAGAGATCTTATCGAAAAAGGGGGTTGCGACCTCGATGTTGAATTAAGAAAAATATTTGGTGTAGAAGCTTAATTATTAGGTCTGTTCGACCTTTAAATTCTTACATGATTTGAGTTCAGACCGGCGTGAGCCAGGTTGGTTTCTATCTTTAAAATTTTATAATACTTTAGTACGAAAGGACCAAGTATTAAAATATAATTTTATTTTAATTAATTACTATTTTGTCAGATATATGTATTGATTTTAGAGTTCAATTATGCAATTTTTATTGCAAATAGTAATTTATTTAATTTCTATTCTTTTATTATTAATCTTGATTTTAATCTCCGTGGCTTTTGTTACGTTAATAGAGCGAAGGGTATTAGGTTATATTCAGTTACGTAAGGGTCCAAATAAAACGGGTATTTTAGGTTTATTACAACCTTTTTCAGATGGTATAAAATTATTTTTTAAGGAACAAAATAGACCGGTTTCTTCGAATTTCTTAATTTATTATTTTTCTCCTATCTTTATGATAATTCTATCTTTTATTTTATGGACTTTAATGCCTTATAGATTAAATGTTTATTCATTTACTTTAGGTATTTTATTTTTTTTATGTTGTAGAGGATTTTCTGTATATGGTGTAATAATAAGAGGGTGATCTGCTAATAGAAATTATTCAATATTAGGTAGAATTCGTGCTGTTGCTCAAACGATTTCATATGAGGTAAGAATAGCTTTAAATTTAATTTGTTTCTTAATTTTTACCATATCTTTTAATTTCTTGGATTTTAATTTATTTCAATATAATATTTGATTTTTATTTTTCTCTTTTCCTTTATTTTTTTCTTGATTTAGTTCTTGTTTAGCTGAAACTAACCGATCTCCTTTTGATTTTGCTGAAGGGGAGTCAGAATTAGTATCTGGTTTTAATATTGAATATAGAAGAGGGGGTTTTGCTTTCATTTTTCTTTCTGAATATATGAATATTATGTTTATAAGATTGATTTGTATTATTGTTTTTTTTGGATGTGATATTAATTCTATTATATTTTATATTAAATGGGTTATTTTAATTTTTATATTTATTTGAGTTCGTGGAACATTACCTCGATTTCGATATGATAAATTAATATATTTAACTTGAAGGGTATTTTTACCTATAACTTTAAATTATTTAATTTTATTTTCTAGAGTGGTTATATTAATTTATTTTTAAATCATAATTTTTTGAGAAAGTTAATAAAGGAGTTAAACCTTTTTTTTATATTTTCAAAATATAGGCTTATCTAAAGCTTTTTAACTAATTAGTTAATTTGTCTCATATCTTTAAACATATGGGATTAATTAAAAAGTATATAAAATATAGAACTGTTAGTAATTGCCCTACTAAAATATAAGGTTCTTCAGCGGGACGTGCACCAATTCATGTCAATAAGATTAATGTTGATAGTAAGATTCAGAATATAATTTGATTTAATGGATAAAATCTTTTTCTTTGAAATTTACAATTATTTGTGAAAGGTAAAATTATAATAATAAGAATAGCTATTACTATGGCAATTACACCTCCTAATTTATTAGGAATTGATCGAAGAATGGCGTATGCAAATAAGAAGTATCATTCTGGTTGAATATGAACAGGTGTAACTAGAGGATTGGCGGGAAGGTAATTTTCAGGGTCTCCGAGTAGACGGGGTTCTATTATATTTAATAATAAAAATATAAATATTATAATTCTTATTCCTATTAAATCTTTGGTTGAAAAAAAGGGGTGAAATGGGATTTTATCAAAATTTGAATTTAAACCCAGGGGGTTAGACGAGCCAGTTTGATGTAAAAATAATAAATGAATTATTACTAAAGCTGAAATAATAAAAGGTAACAGGAAATGAAGAGTAAAAAAACGAGTGAGAGTAGCATTATCAATTGAGAACCCCCCCCATAATCATTTTACTAGTTCTACTCCTATATAAGGTACTGCCGATACTAAATTTGTAATTACAGTAGCACCTCAGAATGATATTTGACCTCACGGTAACACGTAACCTAAAAAAGCTGTTGCTATAATTAAGAATAATATAATAACACCAATTATTCAAGTTATTATTAATTTATATGATCCGTAATATATCCCTCGGCCTACATGCAAATAAAGGGAAATAAAAAATAATGAGGCACCGTTGGCATGTAGATTTCGAAGTAATCATCCTCTATTAACATCTCGATGGATATGTATAACTCTATTAAATGCTAAATTAATATCTGCTGTATAATGTATTGCCAGAAAAATACCAGTAATTAATTGAATTAATAAACATAACCCTAGTAAAGATCCAAAATTTCATCAAAGTGAAATTGAAGAAGGAGAGGGTAAATCAATTAAAGAAGAGTTGACAATTTTTAATAATGGGTGATTTTTACGCAAAGGTATTTTCATAATTTCTTTTTCGTATAGGACCATCAAATGAATTAGCAATAAAACTAGCTAAAATTATTGTTACTAATAGATAAATTACTATAATTATTGTAATAAATATAGTTTTGCCCTCGAATAATTTTATTAAATCTAAATATTGAGGAGTAGAATTAAAAGAAAAGAATTCAGCCTTAATCAGGGGAATATTTTTAATTCTTATTACAGCGATTAAGGCTGAAATTGATATAATAATAAATGATCTAATCATTATTTTATTTATCTTGAATTTTTCGTTTGATGCAATTGCAGCTATGTATATAAATAAAACTAGTATTCCTCTTAATATAATAATGAATAAAATATATGAATATATATATGAATTAATAATTATTCCTGTAATTATTGTGGCTATTAGAATATTCATAATTAAAATAATTCCTATTCTTAATGGATGATTGCATATTAAAAATATAGTGGAGATAATTATTATTATAAATAGTATTAAGATTATATCAGAAAATAGTTTATATTAAAATTTTAATTTTGGATATTAATGAAGGATTATTTGTTCTTTTCTGAAGTTTTAAAGATTTTCTATCTATGATTTACAAGATCATTATTTTGTTTTTAAACTATTAAAACTATTGATGTTTTTTATAGATACTTATTATTTAATTATTTTTTGTATATTATATATATCTTTTATTGGTTTATATATTTTTAGTTCTATGCGTAAACATATTTTATTAATACTTTTAAGTTTAGAATTTTTGGTTGTGATTCTCTTTTCTTTTCTTTTTCTCTTTCTCTATTTTTATGGGTTTGAGGGTTATTTTTTACTTTTCTTTTTGGTTTTTTCTGTTTGTGAAGGTGTGTTGGGTTTATCTATTTTGGTTAATTTAATTCGTAGTCATGGTAATGATAATATTATTACTTTGTCTTCTTTATTATGATAGCTATAATTTTTTATTATTTATTTTTGGTTCTTTTCTTATCTTTTTTTCGTTGATGATTATGTTTTTTTTTATTAATATTTTCATTTTTTATATTTTTTATATTCTTTTCTTTTTCTCCCTTTTTTGTTAATTTAAGATATTTCTTTGGTTTTGATTTATTATCTCTAAGTTTTGTATTATTAAGTATTTGAATTATTTCTTTAATAATTTTATCTAGATTTATAATTTTTAAGTTTAATAATTTTATTAATGAGTTTTTACTTATTTTGATATTTTTATTATTATTTTTGATTTGTTCATTTTCTACAATGAATTTATTTATGTTTTATTTATTTTTTGAGTCTAGTATTATCCCTACTCTATTAATTATTTTTGGTTGAGGTTATCAACCTGAACGTTTAAGCTCAGGATTTTATTTATTGTTTTATACTCTCTTTGCTTCTTTCCCCTTATTGCTTTGTATTTTTTATTCTTATATGATTTGTAATACTTTTAATTGTTTTTTTATTTATTTGGATATAAATTTTTATTTATATCTTGGTTTTATTTTGGCTTTTTTAATTAAAATACCTATATTTATATTTCATTTTTGGTTACCTAAGGCTCATGTTGAAGCACCTGTTTCTGGTTCAATAATTTTGGCAGGTGTTTTATTAAAATTAGGAGGTTATGGTCTACTTCGTGTTATATATTTTATAAATGATTTTAGAATAAAATTTAATTATATTTTTATTATTATTAGATTGTTAGGTAGTTTAATTATTGGTTTGGTTTGTTTATATCAAGTGGATATAAAGTCTTTAATTGCTTATTCTTCTGTTTGTCACATGGCTTTAGTAATTGGGGGTATTTTTTGTTTAAATAAATGAGGTTTATATGGTTCTTTAATACTTATAATTTCTCATGGTTTATGTTCTTCTTGTTTGTTCTGTTTATCTAATGTTGTTTATGAGCGAACTATAAGTCGTAGATTTTATATTAATAAGGGTTTAATTGTTTTAATACCTAGAATATCTTTATTTTGATTTTTATTAAGAGCTAATAATATAGCATGTCCTCCTTCATTAAATTTATTAGGTGAAATTACTTTAATTAATAGAATTTATTCTTGATCTACTTTAAGATTTAGTTTATTATTTATTTCTTCTTTTTTAAGTTGTGCCTATAGAATTTATTTATACTCTATTAGTAATCATGGTTATTTTTATAGTGGTATAAATAGAATCAATTATGTTAATATTCGTGAATTTTTATTAGTTATTTTTCATTGGGTCCCTTTAAATTTTTTAATTTTAAAGTCGGAGTATTTTTTACTTTGAGTTTAATAATTTAAGTAGTTTATTTAGAATAATAATTTGTGGTATTGTAGGAATATTTATATCTTAAATTTATGGTTAGATTATATTTATTGTTATCTTTTTTTTTATTAATATTTGGTTTCTTAGGCTTTGTTTTTGGTATTTATTTTTATATAAATGATTATAGATTAATAGTTATGTGGGAGTTGATTTCAGTGAATTCTTGCGAGATATCTTTACTTTTCCTTTTTGATTGAATTTCACTTCTTTTTTCAGGTTGTGTTATATTTATTTCTTCTATAGTGATTTATTATAGTCATACTTATATATTTTTTGATAGTAATAAAGTTCGGTTTTTGTGATTAGTTATACTTTTTGTTTTCTCTATACTATTAATAATTTTAAGTCCTAATATAATTAGAATTTTAATTGGTTGAGACGGGTTAGGTTTAGTTTCTTATTGTTTAGTTATTTATTTTAATAACTTTAAATCGTATAGAGCGGGTATATTAACGATTTTAACTAATCGTATTGGTGATGTAGGTATTTTGCTAAGTATTGCTTGGATAATAAATTTTGGTGGTTGATATTATATTTATTATATTAATTTTTGGGATAAATGAATAGTATTACTATGTTTTTTAATTATTTTAGCAGGTTTTACTAAAAGTGCTCAGATTCCCTTTTCTTCTTGACTTCCCGCGGCTATGGCTGCACCTACTCCTGTATCAGCATTAGTCCATTCTTCTACTTTAGTAACAGCAGGTGTTTACTTGTTAATTCGTTTTAATTTTTTATTAATAAATATTAGAAATTATTATTTTTTTATTTTATCTTTATTAACTATATTTATGGCTGGGTTAGGTGCTTTATTAGAATATGATTTAAAAAAAGTTATTGCCTTATCGACTTTAAGCCAGCTGGGTTTGATAATAAGAGTTATTTTTTTAGGTAATTATACTCTTTCTTTTTTTCACTTATTAACTCATGCTTTTTTTAAGGCTTTACTTTTTCTTTGTGCTGGATTAATAATTCATCTAATAAGAGATTCTCAAGATATTCGTCATATAGGGGGTGTTTTAAATTATATCCCTATAACTTGTTTATGTTTTTGTATTTCTTCTTTATCTTTATGCGGATTTCCTTTCCTATCAGGTTTTTATTCTAAGGATTTAATTTTAGAAGTTTATTCTTTAAGAGGTAGTAATTTTTTTGTTTATTTATTGTACTATGTATCTATTGGTCTAACTGTTTGTTATTCAACTCGTCTTGTTTATTTTTGTATAATTAAGGGAAATATAATTATAGTTTGTCAAGGTTTCCATGAAGATAGTAAAATAATTAGTTCAATAATTTTATTATTATTTTTTTCTATTTTGAGAGGTAGTTTTTTCTCTTGACTTATATTTAGCTTTCCAATTTTTTTGGTTTTGACTTTTTTTATGAAAATTATTTCATTATTTTTTATTTATTTGGGTTTTATAATAAGATCTGAATTATTTAGAGTTAATTTAAATTATTATTATTTATTTGGTTGGAATTTTTTAAGTAAATATTTAAGTAGAATATGATTTTTTGTTGATATTAGAACTCTTTTTTTTACTAGCAGGAGTTTAATATTGAGATCAAAATTTAATTCTAATATTGATATAGGTTGGGGTGAATCTTTAATTTCTTTATTTTTATTTAAAATAATAGGTTTAATTTCTTCTATATATAATTATTTACATAATAATAATATTAAGTTGTTTATAATTTCTTTTATTTTTATTTCATTTTTATTATTTATTTATTTGAGTATCTTAAGTTTAAAGTTTAATATTGAAGCTATTAATATAGATATTTTCTCTCAAATATTTAGGGAACTAAGTTCAACTATTCATTGAAAATAAATTGTTTTATTTAAACTACATAAATAAGAGAAAAACGGAATTAAACCGCTTTGAGAAATAGTTAGCAGCTTTTCTCAGATATCTTCTTTCTCTTTTAATTAGGATTAAATAGTATCCATTAATTTCATTAACAATGAAATGCCTCTTTTTGGCTTTAATTAAAAGCAGGAGAAGTATTTCTCTTATTATTAAGTCGAAATTAATATGTAATTATTACTTCATACTTTAAGGAAGACTTAGAAAGTACTTTTTAATTGCAAATTAAATGTTATTATTAACTACTCCCCTTTTTATTTATTTGGCTCACTCAAGAATTCTATTATTTCATTCGTGAATTAAACCTAAGATTAGGATAATAATAAAAATAATAATTGTAATAGTTCATTCATATGATAATCTTATCTTTATTGTAATAATTATTGGTAAAATAATAACAATTTCAATATCAAATACTAAAAATAATACTGCAATAAGGAAGAATTGTATGGAGAAAGGTAAACGGGAAGATCTTTTAGGGTCAAATCCGCATTCAAATGGTGATTTTTTTTCTCGGTCTATATTTCTTTTTATTGAAATAATTTTACATACTATTATTAATAGAATTCTAATAAATATTATTATTATTATTGATAATAAAATTTTAAAAATTATTCTTTCTCTAAAGAGATCTTTTGATTGGAGGTCAAATATATTTAATATAATAAAAGAATAACTACCTCATCAATAAATAGAAATGTACAAGAATAATCAAACTACGTCTACAAAATGTCAATATCAGGCTGCTGCCTCGAATCCAAAATGATGTTTATTAGAGAAATGATTTATAATATGTCGTATGAAACAAACTGTTAGGAAAGTGGTTCCAATAATTACATGTAATCCATGAAATCCTGTTGCTATAAAGAAAGTTGATCCGTATACAGAGTCTCTAATATTAAATCTTGATTCATAATATTCTAGTGCTTGTAATGCTGAGAAATAAATACCTAATATAATTGTGAAAAAAAGCCCTTGTGTTGTTTGGGAATGGTTATTTGTTATAAGTCTGTGATGGGATCAGGTTACAGTAATCCCTGATGATAATAAGATTATAGTATTTAATAAAGGAATTTGTATTGGGTTAAAGGGGTTAATCCCTCTAGGTGGTCAGATTATGCCTACTTCGAATGTAGGAGACAATCTACTGTGAAAGAATCCCCAAAAGAATGAAATAAAGAAAAAAATCTCTCTTACAATAAATAAGATTATTCCTCACTTTAAGTTATTTAAAACAGGTAAGGTATGTTTTCCTTGAAAAGTACCTTCTCGAGTAATATCTCGTCATCATTGAATTATTGTTATAATTGTAATAATTATTCCGATATTAAATAATATTATTCTATTTAAATGGAATCACATGATTATACCTGATATTATAGTTATTGCTCCAATTGATCCAGTTAAAGGTCATGGACTGTAATCTACTATATGAAACGGGTGATTATTTATTGATCTCATAGGCTACTTCTCTAGAGTAAAGTGTTCTAAGTACTGAAAAAACATATGCTTGAATAACGGCCACTGCAGTTTCAAATAATATTAATATAATTTGAACTAATAATATTAAAGGTAATATAATGGATTTTATGGATGATATATTGTTTCCTAGTAATGATATAAGTAAATGTCCTGCAATTATATTAGCAGTTAATCGTACTGCTAGTGATCCTGGTCGAATAATATTTCTTGTAGTTTCAATTAATACTATTAAAGGTATTAATAAAGCAGGTGTACCAGAGGGTACTAAATGTGCAAGTATATATTTTGTTTTATTTAATCACCCAAAAATTATTAAAGATAATCATAATGGTAAAGCTAGGGTTAAAGTGTAAATTAAATGGCTAGATCTAGTGAAAATATAAGGAAGTAGCCCTATTGAATTGTTAATTAAAATAAATATAAATAAAGATAATAATATAATTGTATTGGTTGTTTTACTTATTAAAAGGGTTTTAAACTCAGAGTTTAATTTTTTTATAATTAAATTTATTAGTATTGAATTTCGATTATTAATTATTCAAAATTGATATGGTAAAAATAATATAAAAATTAATGTTCTTAATCAGTTTAATGATAAAAAATTACTTGTTGCTGGATCAAATGTTGAAAATAAATTAGTTATCATTTTCAATTTAATATTTTGATTTCGGTTTTATATCCTCTTCTTTTTTTTCTATATCTTTTATAAAAATAAATATAATTACTTATTATAATATAAGATAGAGTAAATAAGAATATTAAAGTTAATCATCATAAAGGTGCTATTTGAGGTATTAAAAAGTAATCATAAATTATTTTAAATTTGACAAATTTATGTTTTTATTAAACTAACTTTTTATTAAGGGTATTTATTAGTTACCATTATTTGGTTTAAGAGACCAATACTTATAATTCAGCCACTTAATAATTGATTTTTAATTCAGTTAATAAAATCTTCAGTTGGGATTCTTTCAATTACAATAGGTATAAAACTGTGATTTGCTCCACAAATTTCTGAACATTGACCGTATATTAAACCTCTACGAAGAATATTAAAACCCCCTTGATTAATACGTCCAGGTGTAGCATCAATTTTAATTCTTAATGATGGTATTGCTCATGAGTGTAAAACATCTGCTGCTGTAATTAATATACGAATTTGGTTATTTTTAGGTAGAATAATTCGATTATCTACATCTAATAGCCGAAATTCATTATCTATTAAATCTAATGATGGTTTTATGTACGAGTCAAATTCAATATTTTTAAAGTCTGAATATTCATAACTTCAATATCATTGGTGTCCAATTCTTTTAATAGTTAGTGCAGGGTTTTTTATTTCTTCTATTAAATATAGAAGTTGAATAGAAGGTATGGCAATAAAAATTAAAGTGAATGCTGGGATTAGAGTTCAAATTAATTCAATTGTTTGCTCTTCTAGTATAAATCGATTAGTGGTTTTGTTTATCAATATACTTATTATTATATATAATACGATAATAGTAATTATTCTTAAAATTATTATAGTATGATCATGAAATTTTAATATTTGTTCTATAGTAGGAGATATAGGTTCTTGTAATAAATTGTTTAACCATGTTGAAATTTCTAATAAAAGAATTAATCTTTATAAATGAAGCTTAAATTCATTGCATATTATCTGCCATATTAGAATTGTGAAATTAAAGGAAGCTCTGCATACGAGTGTTCTGCTGGGGGGTTATTTTGTAATCATTCTATTCTCGGTGTTATTCTATTTTGGTAAATTATTTTTTTATCTGTAATTATTCTTTCTCACAGGATAAAAATAAATATTATTACTCCGATAATTGATATAGTTGATCCTATTGAAGATACTACATTTCAAGTTGTAAATATGTCAGGGTAATCAGAATATCGTCGAGGTATTCCTATTAAACCAAGGAAGTGTTGTGGAAAAAAAGTTATATTAACCCCAATAAATATAATTATAAAGTGTATTTTTAATCATGATTCATTTATAGTTAATCCTGTGATTAAGGGATATCATTGAATAAAACTACCAATAATTGCAAATACTGCTCCTATAGATAATACATAATGAAAGTGTGCTACTACATAATAAGTATCGTGTATTACGATATCAATTGATGAGTTAGCTAAAATAACTCCTGTTAAGCCTCCTATGGTAAATAAAAATACAAAACCCAGTGCTCATAAAGTAGAAGGAGTTAATTTTAAAATAGATCCATATATTGTAGCGAGTCATCTAAAAATTTTAATTCCTGTTGGAACTGCAATAATTATGGTTGCGGAGGTAAAATAAGCTCGTGTATCAACATCTATACCTACTGTAAATATATGGTGAGCTCATACAATAAATCCAAGTAATCCAATAGATAGTATTGCATAAATTATACCTAGTGTACCAAAAGCTTCATTCTTACCTCTTTCTTGTCTAATAATATGTGAAATCAAGCCAAATCCAGGTAAAATTAGAATATAAACTTCAGGGTGTCCGAAAAATCAAAATAAATGTTGATATAGAATAGGATCTCCTCCTCCCGCTGGGTCAAAGAAAGATGTATTTAAATTACGATCCGTTAATAATATAGTAATTGCACCAGCTAATACAGGTAGAGAGAGTAATAATAAAATAGCAGTAATTATGACTGATCAAACAAATAATGGTGTTTTTTCTAAAGATATCCCTGATATTCGTATATTTATAATTGTTGAAATAAAATTTACTGCACCTAAAATAGATGAAATACCGGCTAAATGTAGAGAGAAAATAGCTAAGTCTACACATGGTCCAGCATGGGCAATATTTCTTGATAAAGGAGGGTAAACAGTTCATCCTGTTCCGGCACCATTTTCTACAATTGAACTAATTGTTAAAAGAGTCAAAGAAGGGGGAAGTAATCAAAATCTTATATTATTTATTCGGGGAAATGCTATGTCAGGAGCCCCAATTATTAATGGTACTAATCAGTTTCCGAATCCACCAATTATAATAGGTATTACTATAAAGAAAATTATAATAAATGCATGGGCTGTTACGATAACATTATAGATTTGATCATCTCCAATAAATGATCCAGGTTGACCTAGTTCAATACGAATTAATCATCTTATAGAAGTCCCAAGTATACCTGCTCAAATACCAAAAATGAAATATAAAGTACCAATATCTTTATGATTTGTGGAAAATAATCATTTATTCAAGGATAAGGTGGCTGAATATTTAGGCTTTAAATTGTAAATTTATATATGGGAGGACCCTCTTATCATGCGGTTTTATAGTTAATTTAATAATATTAAAATGCAATTTTAAAGTAGTTATAAACTAAAGCCTATATAATATATAATTTTAGCTTTGAAGGCTAATAGTTTTATTTAACTTAAGGTTTTATATTAATAAAAAGGATATAAAAGGTAGTAATAAGTTTATTCTTATAATTATAAATTGATGTTTTTCTTGTTTTATAGTTTTTAATATTCATTTATTTGTTATATAAAAGTTTATAATTATATTAGTTATAATTTTTATATAATAAAATAAAGTGATTATAGATAATATAATTATTAATAAAATAATTAAATTGTTTTTTATAATCATTCTTTGGATAATTATTAGTTTTGGAATGAACCCTAGTAAGGGGGGTAAACCCCCTAGGCTCATAATTATTAAAGTTAAATTAATTTTGAAGAGAGTGGAAGTTGGAGTGATATTAGTTTGACTAATATAATTTAAATTATATATATTTAATATAAAAATAATTAGTGACAATATTATTGTATAAATTAATAGATACTTAATTCAAATTTTTCTATCTATATAAATAGATGCTATTATTCAACTTAAGTGATTAATTGAGGAAAATGCTAGAATTTTTTTAATAGAATTTTGATTTAAACCACCTACTGCTCCGATAAAAGCACTTGAAATAATAAAGATAATTAATAATCTTCTTATTTTTAATTTTGATAATATAAAAATAGGGGCGATTTTTTGTCATGTTATTAAAATGAAACATGAGTTTCAGTTTAGTATTATAATGACTTCAGGAAGTCAGAAGTGGAATGGTGCCCCTCCTATTTTTATAATTAAACTAATAATTATGATATTATTTATTAAGTTTTGTGATAAAAGATTTCTAACTATTAAAAGATTATTTCATAAAATTGAAATTAATAAAATAATTGATGCTATACTTTGAATTATAAAATATATTATTATATTTTCTGATTTCTTTTTTTTATTAAATATTAATGGGATAAAGGATAATAAATTTATTTCTAATCCTATCCATATTCTTAGTCAATTATTAGATCTAATAACAATAATAGTTCTTATTATTATTATAAATATAAATATAATTTTTGTTAAATTTTTAATTAAAAAGAAAAGGGGTATTACCTTTATAATTAGGGTATGAACCTAAAAGCTTATTTAGCTTATCTTTTTATATTTTGGTGTATAGCACGTAGAGTTTTGAATTCTAAGGTTTTAGTTAGTTACTATAAAATATAATAAGAGTAAAATTTACATGATTTATTCTATCAAAATAACCCTTTTGTCAGGCATCTTATT